TCTATTCAATATCCTTATGGGGCCAAGAAGGGCTAAACCCTATTAACAACCATTTTCGTTTATTAACTTTGTTACCGGTAAAAAATAACGAAAGTATTTCTAAGAATTCACACGGAAATATAAAAAAAACGACGCAATCCTTTCTTATTATTTATAATTGTGACAAGAAAAAATTTTCTCCATACCCTCACGAATCGGGTAATACTATGTTATTCCCTCTGCTGGTATTGATTTTATTTACTTTGTTCGTTGGATTCATAGGAATTCCTTTCAATCAAGAAGGCATAGATCTGGATATATTGTCCAAATGGTTAACCCCATCTATAAACCTTTTACATCCAAAATTCACTAATCAAAATTCTTTGGATTGGTCTGAATTTGTGACAAATGCAACCTTTTCGGTTAGTATAGCTTCTTCGGGAATTGTTATAGCGTCTTTTTTTTATAAACCCATTTATTCGTCTTTACAAAATTTTGCCTTAATTAATTTTTTTGAAAAAAGAAATCCAAAAGTTTTTTTTTCAGACAAAATAAAAAATTTAATATATGATTGGGGCCATCATCGTGGTTACATAGATGCTTTTTATACAATATACGTAATTCGTAGTGTAAGAGTATTGTCGGAACTAGTTCATTTTTTTGACAGACGAGTAATTGATGGAATTCCAAATGGATTGGGTGTTACAAGTTTTCTTGTAGGAGAAGGTCTCAAGTATTTTGGTGGGGGCCGCATTTCTTCTTATCTTTTTTGGTATTTATTTTATGCATCAATTTTTTTATTAATTTACTTTTTTTATTTTACGAATATGAATTTTACTGATCAGTAATAATAATGCGAGGTATTTTGATCTGGTATACACAAGAATCAATACGAATTTCCTTATTGATTCATTTTATGATCTAATTGATACGTCATTGAATTAGTATTCATGTATCAAAAAAGGATGTAAGACAAGGCATATGCGCCGCTATTTATCCACCCGATATATGGTAGGGGATATATAAGACAATTGTATCATCAATCAATTTTGAATCGTGGATACATATGTATCCTTAACATACTGAAACGACTACCATTATTAGTATCAAACCAATAGCGATTCATACAAGCTAAATCTTCTAATCGATAATTGGGCCAAAGAAAAAATTTTAATTTAATTAATTTCATTTTCTCTCTAGCAAGATCTTTGCTTTCATCCAAAAATCGACCACAGGTTTTTACCTTGTTCCCATTGCAAAAGACTGCATTTTTATCCACACAATTACTATTTCTTGAATTGAAACAACTTAGAATTCTCAATTCTCTACGCCGTCTAGACGATAAAATATTTTCAGGAACAAGCAAATCATAATGATTTTTGTTTCTATTTTTCGTCATCATTTGATGTCTTGCAATCGATTCCTCAAAATGATTCTTATCCATATTTTCTCTGTATCTTTTTTGATTCTTTTTTTGTTTAATCTCATGAACTAAAAAAATCCTTATGGTTTGATACATAATAAATTCTACATTATGTTTTACAGGTATACGAACGGGTTCGATAAGAAATATTCCCTCTTTTAGGATTTTTGAAAGATTCAAATCCCGGATTAGCATTGGATCCAGAGTTAACTCCTCCTTCTTAATAAAGCCGAAACCAAACTTTGTTGTCATTCTGCTTTCCTTTTCCCATTCAAGTACGGACAGCGCATAATCGAATAATTCCATAGTCAAAGGACTAAGCAGCCATTTCAATTGCAAAGCAAAAGATCCTTTCATGAACGCATCTAAGTCTATTTCCCAAGTCCAAATGCTTTTGGATTTATTTTTCGTTCTACCCATTTTCAGATCTGATTTCGTATAAAGTTCTTCCATATATTTTTGTTGGTTTGAGAGAACAGATTCGGGGTTCCCTCGGTTTTGGGCATCTGATGCGAGATCTCTTTGACCTATGGTTTTTTTTTCTTCTTGATTCTCTAATTCAAAATCTTTTTTTTCTTTTGATAGTAGAAGATCCCCCCTTTTTTTTTTAGTGATATTTTGACTAACATCTTCATTAAAATGAAAAAGAAGTGAATGAATTGGTATAAACCCCGGTTTCATTTTATATACATTCAAAAATAACTCAAATTGTGGGAATAACCAAGGTATCGGCTTCGATACAGGACGATTTAGTCTTTCTTCATTCATTCCCATCCAATCAAAGGGGTTTCTTTTCTTTTTTTGATTGGATGGGTTGATTTCTTTATCTTTATTCATTTTGAGATCAAAAAGACCTTTCGTATCAAAATATTTTCTATCTGGATTTGTTATATACATAAAAAAATATTTTCTTATCAAATTTGTAATAGGGATACTCGCCCCCATATCAACAAATTTCGGTTTATGTATGTTGTAATTATATGAGTCCTTCTTATCTTCATAAAAAATCGATTGATATGCTAAAAGATCATATCTATACATTTTTTGAAAATGATCGTTTTTATTTAGCAATAACGAAACCTTTTCCTCTCTTTCAGATGAATCCCGTTTGATTAAATTTGTTTTTTCAACCCTACAATGTTGATTGACTATATTTCGCCATTTTTGCTCAGAGAAATCGTATGGATAATGACTCTTTAACCAATTTTTCCATTGATTCATTCCAGAATTCTGAAGTTTCTTATGCTTTAATTCGGAAGAAATTATTCCTTGTCTTCGAAAATAATCTTTTATTTCATTCTTAAGAAATAAAGCTGCTCCGTCATATTGAAGGACAGATCTTAACTTATACAAGTTAATAACCTGGGTTTGTGATAATTTGTAAAAGACATAGGCCTGTGACACGAGGGATAATTTTAAAGAAACCCGCGACTTCGTCTGAATCTTATGACGAATACGAGAAGGTGAAAGTTTTTTTTTTATAGTTGAAATACGCTCAATTATCTTTTTCTCTTTTGTATCAAAAAAATTTTTTTTTTTGAATTTACGAAAAAGTTTTCTAATGATCATGGGCCTATAAAGACTATTAGTAAGACGATTAATGATATATGGAAAGCTCTCTAGAAGGATATCCGCGTATATCCTTTCCACGATCCATTTAAAAAAAGAATGTGATTTACGGATTAATCGATCATTTCTTCTTTTTAATATCTGAAAAATATTTTTTAGTGATGCTAATTTTTGAGCACCATAACTTGTTTTGTTAGGACTACTATTTACCTTTAGAGTTCGAAATCCATTTTTCTTGTCTTTTGTAATTCTTTCTATTTGATTTCTGATTGTGCTTGTTCTATCAATCAGATCTTTCATTTTTCTTTCTGTCAGTGAATAATTTGTCCAATCCATAGATCGGGTTTGAATGGATGATTCATGAATAATCTGATTATTGATTATAGAATCTTTTTTTATTTCACTCGAATCCTCTCTCCATTTTTTTGGTTCTTTTGGGACCTTTAGAAACAAAAATTTGGTTCTTTCTTTGAAACTTTTTAGAACTCGAAAACTCCATTTTCTAATTGCTTTTTGGAGTTTTTTCAAAGGGGGTCCAAAAGAATAACAAAACAAAATACCAAGTCCTACGAGAGGAGAACCAAAAGGACGGTCAGTTTCCAGTCCCCAAATCGTTAAAAACGCAGCAGGAAAGTCCTGCTTTGGATTTGGATCCCTACGAGAAGGTCGTATCTTAGATCGGTGCCAAGGTTTCAGACGGAAAGGAAATCGTATCATTATTTGTATACCCTCTGTAGCCCAGTTTTGAGGAAAAATTCCGTTTCTTCCTGGTTCTAGTATTGGCATACCATTATAGGTGCATATAACATACACTTCTCTATTCATCTCCCTTATATCCTGCTCCCACTCGGACTCTTGGCGTAATAAGAAACGGACAATATTTTTAGCTAGTATCAACGAAGGCAATACAATAGATTGTCTAAGCCTCGACTGAATTAGTAAAATAAAAGCTCTTATTCCATGAGCATAAATAAGGATATCATAGAGGTCTGATATTCTTTCTCGTGTCCTTTCTATTCGTTCCATTTCCGTCTGCCCGTCCCGCCCCCTTTCCATTTCATTGACTTCTTTTTGAATTTCTTCGTAGCTTTTGTTTTCCTCCAGGTACATTTTTTTTTGTTTTTTCAACCTCTTTATTCTTTTTGCTACGCTTCCTTTTATACCCTTTCTTAAAATGTCTTGTATTAGGTCGGAAATCTCAATTACTGATAATATGAATGGTTCGAAAAGAACATCCCAAGAAAATCCTACTCTGTCGAAAAAAAGTGGGGAATACGGATATAAGGGAAACATTTTCCCCGTAAGGGTTTTACGTCTTTGAACGCGCATAGAACCTGTGATTATGTCTCGACGAAAATCCGCTTCATAGGGATAATCTATCATATCCACTTCTTCTATTTCATCAGGCTTCGTCATAGTTTTGATACTAGGGTCGGCATTCTCTGCTTCCTCCGGACCCTTCGTAAAAAGAACTATACGTTTCGCTTTCCTCGAGCGAATTTGATGATCTACTATCCACTCTTCCCCCTCTTCCGTTGTTGCAGTTTTTCCGAGTTGTTCTACCTCGCTGAATAATTTGTATGACCATTGGGGGACTTTTTTATTTATTCCAATCGATTTTTTTCGAGTTGTTTTTTCCATGGAAGGAATTATGGCTGTATCGCATATTGTTTGAATGATGGGATCAATTATGACTCTTTCGATTAAAAATTTCAAAACTTTTTCTGGATCTTCTGAATCAATTCGTCTTTGTTCCGGAAATAAAGAAATTCCTTTCAAATTTGATGTTGATTCTTCAGCAAATTCATCTATTAAAAGACTCAATTCTCTTGCTAATGATTTTTTATCCAATGTATATATTTTCTGTCCCAATTTCTGGTCCAATTTCTGGACCAATTTCTCTTCCAATGTAGCTATTTTCCCTTCCAATTTCTGGTACAATTCTTCAAAATTATGAACATTAAGTTCCTTACCCTTAAAAAGAAGGATACTATGAACTTTATTGAGTTTATTTTTAAAATTTGTCTCT